ACCAGAAGATCAGAACCAGTAGACTCTGGCTGGGGGCGATCAAGAGGAGGAACCGCCGGATTGGATTGCTCGGGCTTTGAAGACAGCACCATCTAAGAGTGCTGGAGTACCGTCCAAAGGTACTGGGACGCCTCAGGACAGGACCTCCCCAAGCGTCTGATGCTCAGTCCATCCGCGAGGACATTGATCAGTGGATGAAGCGAAAGGAGGAAGAGTTCGCCAAGTTCATGGCGGCTCACAAGAAAACCTCTGATCGACTCACGGAGTTGGCACTCCAGGAGATCGAGGAGTCCCCTTTGACTGACGAGATCGTGGCCCAGGCTCCGCCCCCGAAATTCGTGATTCCGAAAATTAACGTCTACAACGGGACGGCGGGTCCAACTGACCATCTTCTCCACTACAGGAATATCATGGCACTGAACACATCAGAAGACTATCTGATGTGCCGTGTCTTCCCAGCCAGCCCGCACGGGCAGGCATTAGTCTGGTTCCATAAGATACCAGCGAAATCTGTCTCTTACTTCAAGGAGCTGAGCAGACTCTTCCTAGCTCAGTACTCTTGTAACCGGAGGCAGATCAAGGATCTTGAATACCTCTTCAACCTGAAGAAGAGCGTCACAGAATCCATTCGGGATTCCACTAAGCGATTCTGAGCTTCAGTCCTTCAGGTTGACAACTGCAACGAGCAGTCAGCAGTGGTAGCCTACAAGAAAGGGCTACCCGTAGAGTCCAAGCTCTACCAGTCTCTGGTCAAGAATCGACCAGAGACCCTTGAAGACCTCCTGCTCCTGGTCCCCTGTCCCTTCTTAAGCAATGACTCTTAAGGATGTGCATCTTTGACTAAATGGTTAATGAACCTTTAGTGGGATAGTACAAAGTCCTAGAAGGGCCCGTCCTTCCTCTCGCTCAGCTCTTGACTAATCTTTCTTTAATGAAAGAATTGGCGTAATCACTATCTGATATTTGAATTGAATTAAGGTACAAAAGAAATAGGTACTTGAGCTGGAACTCTCGCATCAGCTGGATCAGCTTACGCTATTGGAAAGGCTAAGTGCTCACGAGTTGAAAAGAAAAGCTAGCGAAGCTAAAACAAAGATGACAAGCAAATCCCCAGAAAGCCTTTTTAAAGGCCTTCTTGATTAGTCCAAAAGGCTTGTTCGAGGGCTCTTGCGCCTTCTTTTCTGTAAGCCCTTGGCACATATCAGGCTTTCTTTGGTCCTTTCGGTTCAGCCTTCTTATTTTTCGTGACTTAGGGGCCTTGCTTGGAGACTACGCCGTTCCTCCTGCTGCTCGAACTCCAACTCCAACTGGATATGGAAAAGGAATGGGCCCCTATAGGTGATGGCTTTGGATCTCGACCTGGACAGGCGCGGATCCTGTTCCATAGCACACGGCATCCCTTCCAGTCTCTGTAGACGTTCCATATACAGATCCTATTTCTTTTCTGTTGGAAACCCAGAGCCCTTAGTAGCGGACGCAGCTGCAGATTTAGTAGCCACGGCGAGCGCAGGAGCAATTCCCTTATTATCACAGACCACCTGTTCAGAAGCGATCTTCCTTTAACTACCACCTGGTCAAGAAGAATCATCAGGATTCCCCAGTCAATAACCATACCCATCAAGGTAAAGTTCACGCGTTCAAGGAACATCAATTGCACCCCGCTCCACGGCATTAATAAGGTGGTCCCTGACCTTCACTTGCATGCGCAACAACATCCGGGAGCCTATCGTACACCGCTCATGGAACTAAATAAGACTAATCGAGACCCTCCGCCTGGATATGTGCTTAGCCTCGAATCAGTTATTAGTGGGGCGCGTTAACCAGAAGAATAAGCGAATAAGCGCGGCAAGAGCAATAAGATGAAAAAAGCACGTCGGGTAAGCGTATCAAGAGATACCGTGGGAAGGTTGCCCTTTACGCCAGTCATTAAGAGAAGGTAGCCCAACTTCTTTCGCACCGCTTTCACAGCCCAAGAGAGAGCTCAGCGAGGCATATCATCTAAGGTAGGACTTTCATGCTAATTTGAATATTCCGTTGACAAGGCCTCCGTCTGTCTAAGCAGGAAAATCAGGAGTTTCCCATCATAGAGGGGGCGAGAGGCTTAAAACTATTCAATCTAAGCTTTAGAAAAGAATCGACATCTTTCATTTTCCATCCACGAATGTTAATGCTTCGATATCAATGAATTTGAGGGCATTGCCCAGTTCTTATAACACATCTATGATACCAACAAGAACAACTTCATCCGGGACAGAAGCTGGAATTGGATCGATGAGTACCCTTCTTTTGCCGATGCGACCTCTCCGGAGACGGAGAATGAATTAGCAACCGATCCAACCCTTCTTTCCCCCTTGCCAACTGCTCAAGTACCTCGAGCCTCGGACATCTATGTGCTTGTTGATGCCTATTCAGACTCGGTGCCTCACAGCCATTACTGATTAAACTTGTCTGGTACGACTTCTTCCTTTACCAATGAGTATCAAAGAGCACATGCAACCAATTATTTGATTACAGATATACAGATATTGCCCCAGTCGGGAAAACCTCACGAACGGGATAAGGCGAGAAGGAAGATAATTCCCATTTGAGAGGAAGAAAAGCATTCTATCACTTACTAAAGGTGACACGACAGCTAGACCAACATACGCAGGAATTGGGTCGGTCGATGAGGTTGCTCTTTACCCCTTTTGGCACTCATCCGGATTGTTCTTCTTGGATTGGTTTCCCCTTTGCTTTGCCTAAGCCAAGCTTCACATTAAACACAAGAATTGGACCACTTTGTGGGGCGAGTTCGCTATTGCTAGAAGTTCGAAAGGAGTAGTATAGTAATAGGGGCTTTGGGGCATTCCCCAGGGCATAACTAATTAGTTTAGCTGCCTATTCTTTTTGTCTAATTCAATTCCCATCTCTCAAGCTAAAGATAAGGAACTAAGGTAAGCCCAAGCAGCCGCTATTTGAACAACGGATTCAGCCATTGAAGATCTACAACTTATGACTCCACTGGTAGTATACTAGATGCAACCTATTCTGTAACAAGCGATTCTGGCTCTAGCCCCATTCATTCCCCTAGCTCTAATAATAAGGTAAGTAAGCTCGTTGGTAAGCTTATTACCTAAAAAAAGAGTTTGAACTCTCTTCGTCTTCTTTTGTCTCCATTTCCAGCTGGATTCAACACTTTGGCTTCAAAGTTCCGCTTTGTCACTCTCATACGGAAAGCTGGAGGAGTCAATATCACAATTGGTTCAACAGCTGCACGAGCCACTTCTGGGTCATAGGTGATCACAGTTGGAGCAACATCAATGATGGTGATCGTGTCCACGTCACCCATATTACGTCTGCTTGTAGCTCCATCATCTCCTGGGGGATCGAAGGCTTTCTCTTATATTATAACTCCTTTTAAAGGCAGTGCATTGGTAGAGAGTGTGTCCAACTATTCCTTGGTGATATGGGCAACCTCTTGTGGGATCATCAGTAATCCTCTGGGAGACTGGCAGACGTAATGATCAAATTGCGCCTTATCAATTCCGCAATATCCCCCAAGCAACTCAAGCACAAGGCGTCTTCCTTCTCTAATGGCATTCACCTTTCTCCCCCGGAAGTGGATTCCCCGCAATGTTAGGTCCGAGGTACAATACGGAACTTCAACTGGTCACTGTCGATGAGGTCTTGGATCTTGTGCTTCAAGAGGAAACAGTTTTCGAGCCCCGGGCCTGGAATTCGCACTTTTGAGCTGGGTCATACCACGTGGGATAGTTGCCTTTATAATCCTTCGGAGGCACCGGGCTCAGCTTGCCTTGACCTTTCAGTTGATTGTTGATTGTAGAGTTCGCTGATTGGAATTGGCAGCGGATCAAACTTCCGGGGTTCCCTCCTTGCAGTGGTGTTCTGATTCCCTTGGTAAGGGGTGTACTGATTCTTAGAAGCATTGACGTAGGCAGGCAGTGACTTGGTAAGGCGAAGCGGCATAGGCAGGCAGGTGTGGCCACAGTTTGGACATACGGATTGAATGGACCGGAACTCGAGATCCCGGCATCAAACAAAACATGGACAAAAACCCCTTTTCTTTTGAATTTCTCTTTGTATTGGCCTTGGCCTTTTTCTGACTGAAAAAACGAAGTTAATGGACTCGTAATAGTAATACCCGGGCCCGATAGGTACAAGCTAATAACTAGGAAAGCCTAATCACCGCTCAAAGGAGAATAGAAACCGAGAAATCCAACCCCTACTATTCTAAAAAGGGTCGGGAGGGAGGCTAGCTCTCGGTTTACAGAGGAGCAGCGGGCAGTCTTTGCTCATGCTTAACCGTGATAATAGAGTCCTTCCCCCAAGAAAATGAAACACTCGATGGGCCGCAAGGGGAGCTTTTGGGGGAGCAGTGGACAGCGAGAGTGGTTCTCCTCAGTGCTAAGCCTTCGTCGATGACAGGGATTCCTACGACAGGAACTCTGGCGCCGATGTTCAATATCCGCACTGATTCCAAGTTCACCAATGATCGCGGTGTTCGGGCCGTTGGCTATCAGTGATGATAGGCAGGACGCATATGATTGGTAGCTCATGGTAGTCTTTGCTGCGAAAGCAGTTTTCCTTATGCCTTATGATAGTTTAGGGTAGGGTAGGTGTAGTAGTGCGAATTGTTAAGGTTCCCCCGCTTGGACCAAGCATTTCCCAATGGATGGACTAGTAACGATTGGTAGCCCTATTACCTAAAAATAATAACTGCAGTGTGGACGACGAAAAAGAGCTTTTATAGGGAAGTTTTACATTTACAACTTTTTACATCTATTTAGGGGTGCCGTGCAGGAAGGAAATGACCTTCACCTTGCTGCTATTGCCCATGATCTTGTTTTCCGGGTAGGTGTTCGTTCCTCCTCTTTCTTATTCCTTTTCCTCCAGATCGCTCCCTGTAAAGTAAAGAGCCTCGCCAAGATCTCTGCATCTCTGTCACTTCTGGAACTGTCAAAATAGTTGGGGGTCAAGATGAATCGGGAGCAGTAACGCTGCTTCCGTTTTTTATTTTGCTTCATTTGTTCTGAACTCTGCTAGCGTTAAGATATTTTTCTCTTCCACTTTTACTTTTGTTAGTTGCTCTGCCAGTCATGCTGTTCTCTTCCGAGGCGGTTTGCAATTTCACGAATTCGTCCCCGCCCCGGTAATCCATTTCTGCTTCTGGCCTTTGGGAATAGCTAGCTTTGTACATCCGGTTTCACAGCAAAAGGGCAAATGCTCGGGATAGAGCGAGCACCTACAGGCAAGATCAGGATAGCACCTACCTACAGGCAAGATGTAATTGTGACGGTAGAGTATAAAAGGTTGCTGATAGGGGTCCTACTGTCCCTCTCTAATCTCCGTCTCCTGGTGAGAAAGAGTTGTTGCCCCATGTACGTACGATATCTTTGACCTGAGAAATCTGTTCATAAATGACAAACCCCATCCACATACGATATATAATCTGCTGTATCAGTGTGATTGATTCAATCTTCAACTGGTCGGAGAGAGAGTCACCTATTGTGAACTGGAAACCAGAAGCTTATACTATAGCTTAGACTCGAGTGAATTATTTCATTTAAAGAAGAATTTCCCCGTCCCGTCCTTCATTCAGAAACCTAGACGGCTGCTTATCACAGAATTCATTTCCGGAAAGATGCTACGCTACGTAAGTGCGAGCTGCAAGAAGGGCTTGGGTATATGTTAACCGAGAAATTGTCCACTACAAAAACAAGACTCCATCAGTTTAGTGGTGATTCGAGAACGGGGAGAAGCACATCTACTTATATAAGTCAAAAAGAGTCATTGGACTGGATTTGACCGGGAAGAACGACGACTTGGACTGGAGAGAAGATTGGCACTATCTCCTACTCACACTGCTTGGAACCGGCCGAGAAAGCCTTATTCACTCTGGACTGTACTACTTGTAAGTGCTGCTGGACTTTTCTCTATATCTCCCCTTTTTGACTCTATCTATGATAGTTGAGTCAGGACTTTAGCTTAGCCCCTTATTCTTTGGTTGAACTGATCTTCTATTACCGACTCGTTCGTTGTCTTTGAATCATGCTGAGAAACTCCCACTAGCTTGTTCGTCTATCTGGTGTGCCCATTGGTGCATTCAGATTCAATAGGGGATGCATTCAACCCCATTCAATTCATATTCAATGCATGTCTTCGTTTCCTAGAGGTATATAAAGAGGAAAAGGAAAAAGGTCTTCATTCAAATATATCCCTTCTTCTTCTCCTAATTGTCTCAGAAGCTGAGGGAAAGTAGCCTGGTACGCTCTGCGGTGGTTTATTCTGTCCTTTGCACGCACCGAGTAGCACTACCCGCCTAAAGGAAGACTTTGAAGACGAACGAGCTCAAATACGCATAAACTCCTCTCGAGCTGAAAGCACTTTCCAGCTTAGCATTGAAAAAGGCGAGCACACAAGAACAGGCGTTTTCGGACTAATATAGTAGGTTCAGTCGCACGATTAGATTGAAAAACCATAAAAGGAACGGAGAGGCAAGAATGAACCAGATCGAAGTTTTGACATATTGAATAGAGAGGAAAGTAGTTTCACTCTCATCAGAGGAGAGGAAAGACGCTTTAGCTGGACTAGCTTCATCATTAGGGCTACAGGGCGCCCCCGTGTTGTATTGCTCGCTTTAAGGCGTACTATCATCTCAATCTAATGTCTTGTAAAAGGCCCGAGGACGAGGAAGGAGAAAGACTACCTACGACAATTGAACCGGGTGAACCAATGACCGCACTTCCACTTTGTTGTTTTTGCTGGTTTTGCTTGGCCAAAAGGATGAGAACGTAGTGACCCCATTCGCCAACCAAATCTTTAGCCGGACCACCAGCACCCCGGTGAAGAGCAAGAGCGAAAGCAATTCCTAGCGGCCACGGCTAGAGAAGAGAGGGGAATTTTGGATCTATTTCCCCGTAGCCTGAACTATCATATTCATGAGGACTTGAATTTCTGTATGTAATGGCTGGAACCTTTCTTGTCTTTGCTTCGATTTGTCCCGAATCGCACTACGAAAGGGGCGCTGCCCCGTATTAGGAGTTGAGACATGTGCCGGATGCCTTTCTTTCCGTCCTTGTATAAGGATCTCAAGTGATCGATTCACCATGTACCTGATTCAATACAACTATCTAGCCCTATTATCGAAGCTTTGAATTACTTTTACAGGAAAGGGGCGTTCCATGCTCCACACTCGCTTATCCCCGGTTCATCTCTATTCCTCAAGGGCGAAATGGGGTTACTGCTTCTATTGGGATTGCGGCTCAGCTAACCCACAGGTTCTTACCTCTATCGTATCGCGACTCAAGAACTGGTCTGCTCTAGCAGCGAGGGAATAGTCCAAGCTACGAACCGGGCATAGAAGGAGGTCTGACAAGCAGCTACTACAGAGGGTGCGCTCTAGTTCTAATTGTTGTCTTCTTTCCATTTCATAGTTATGGCCTAGGTTTCGTTTTTCCGTAAGCTCGCCCTCAGCCCCTGGCCCAGACATTATGTCGATACCAGATTGAGTGCACTATTCAACCGCTTCGCTCTCACTCTCACTTCGGATCTTGGGCATCCCGTTTGGTTTCCTGTCTCAAGCGTACCCCATTTGGTTTTTATTTTGCTAGAGGCACGATTGCTTGCTCGAAGCCTATTGAGTTTAGTGCTTTTGAGGAGCTAGTTTCTTGAGTGAGTTCTGCGCTAGTGGGTTGGTTTGTACTGCTGGATTGTAGTGAAGCGTACCTAGTACCTCCATCCTTCCCTGCCCTTCTGTTCTTTGTTCTGTTCTGAATTATGTTTCTTCCTTTTCCTATCTGTTTTCTATGTGGTTAGGCACCTCTGCTTTGAAGTTGGTGAGTCCCCCGGAGTTGAGTTGTCTGACCGTTGTGCTAAGGGTGCTTTAGCGTGATGGTTCTAATCCCAGCCTGCCGCTTGTAGTGCTGCTTAGCCGAAGTGGGAGTTAGGCGAGTGAGCGAAGGTCTTCCTGATTCAGGAAGACCGAGTGAGCGTGGTGCGTCTCTGTCTAAGGGCGTTTAGTAATCGTAGTGAGTTCGCTTCGCACCTTGCTAGAAGCCGAACGTCAGGCTTCAGAGTTTGAAGTCGGTTTTTGCCTCCCCTGGTTGTTTTGTAGGTAGTAGGTCGTAGGTTAATAATACTTAGCCAGTATGGTTGATTGACCGGGATCCGACTTCAACCAAAGAGCTCCTGAGCTCTGACACTCATATGATATGACCTGGACGTGTAAATGTGAGTCGAGAAGCTCCTCTCTTCGATATGGTGGACATACAGGTCCGCGTCTAATTAGGGCTTGTAGGTGGGTTCGTTCTTGCTGTGAGTATGTCAAGTGGTACGCTCGAGTGGAAACTTACTTTTCAATAACCGCTGAAGATTTGCTTGATCCTCTAGCGGTCGTGTTTCGACCGGATCGGATCGGAAAGACCAATTATTTATGAAAATATGGTCGGGTCGGGTGTTCCGGTGTTACGATTTCGTTCGTACGAAACCGGCCCATTACCTAACAGTGATGGAAAGCTGAGGTATCACATCGATGTGGTGCAATGGTTGCTTTGGTTTAAGTCTTTTCAATGGTTAGATAAGATTATGAGTGACTGAGACGTTTTTTCAATCGGGGAAGGTTTTTGGTGACAACACCTGGGGATATCAGAAAATCCAACTTCTTTTCTTATTCTTAATCTTAAAGTCGTCGAAGAAAACATTCATTTCTCTTTAAGAAGAATTTCATAGGTGAAGAAATAGTAGCGAATGCCCTTGATTCACGAGAAGATCCTCGAGCACCCTCTTCTCTTGTATTGAGGGAGGGAGTTCTCCCAACCAAATTACTCTAGGCACAAGGATAGCAACAACTTCACCATCACACTCAAAGTCAGAGTCACATAAGAGCTTTCCTATCAGTTTCATTTTGAGAGAGGAAGTAGAAAGCCACAAGTATCGTACCCCATTTTCATTCCAGAGGTATTCACATTGAACCTGAACCTTGTCTTTTTAATAAAATAATAGGTAAACCACCCCTTTCTGCTTGCTTTCTTTAGCTTTAGGAGCATACTCGTTTGTAGATTCAAATGTGTATCTTTGGTTACATATGCAATATCTAATTTTTTACTTTATAGATATCTAACTCGACTTATTAGTCGTCTTTAGAGTTCAGTACTGGTTCCCTACTAGTCCGTAGACTGTTCCCTATTGATATAAACTTTTTTAGTTCCTGTTAGTAATGTCCTGACTTGATTGAATGATTGGTTGGATTGAATAGCTAGGCCTATCTTTGTACGATGAAGAAGCCAATCGTACTCAGATAGCCTTTTCCAAATAGAAGGAAGGACTCACGAAGGAAGGACTGACTTCAGTTCGCGATTATTACCTGCCGCTAAGTCTGACTGCCTTCTTTCTTTATAGGTTGCTTCGGCTAGATTCATGTTCCCAAGCTTAGCTCGGACAAGATCAGAAAAAGCCTTTTGAAGTCCAGCTATGAGCTTGTCCTTCCAGATGGCTCATCTAGAAAAGAAATCCTGGATAGGGAGTTCTGCTTGTACCATTCATAGTCTCGCAAAGTAGAAATCCGGAGGTTGAGGAGATATGGAATATCGATGTTGTCATTTGGTATTTTCGAAAGATCCGCAGAAATGCTTATAGATGGTAGATAACAGCAGGGTGATGCATGTGTAGATGATTTTCCCTCGATTATATAGTGCCGGTGTGCCATCAGGATTCTGGGCAAACTATTTTATTAAGGCTTCCTTTGTTGGATCTGGTATGGCTGCCCACCATGCATTTTTGGGGGTGGGGATGCCAGATCTTAATGCTTTCCTTAACCTTTCTATAATATATGCTGTTGAAGCAATCCAAATGGGCCTGTTAGGCCTTTGCCAAAGAGTGCTATCGAACTCTTCCTTGCTCGACTTCCCGACTTGCCTTCAGAAATCAAAGTGTTAGCCCGATGAATGCCGGGTTTGCCTTGTGTTGGGACGGTAGGCAAGTTTCGGTACTCAGTTCCAGGCGGTTTGTTTTCCAGTAAGGTACTCAATCAAGCCGTTCAAGCAAGCGGATCGTAGAAAAACCACTTCTCTTGTGTGTCCCCCTGAATAGGCACCAGTCTCGGGGAAAGCGGCAGGGGCTTCGGCTGTTGGAAACCCGGACACTGCTCCTATAAAAAAGTGGCTTGCTTATTCTATTCTTCTGGATTGCTCCACATTTCATTCGCTTTCCTTTCACATCGGTCTTACAAGGCCCTTTCTTTTTCGGCAAGAGAAGATTTTATGAGGAGGAAAAATGACTTTACTTTGGGAGGAATTCGGGATCGGTCATCGAGGGGGTAGTGGGTGGAGATGGCGACTACTAGGAGATGACAACTAATGGAGATAGCTTTCTTCTTTCTGCTGACTAATCACGCGGACTCAGAGCTAAACAACTATGACTCGTATGATTTGCTAACACAACGGATAGTTTCGAAATCTTTCTCGCCGGGTTCTGGCGCTGTCCCCCGAGTTCGCCCGCTGAATCTGCTGCTCGCTGAACAAGATCCCTTCTCAGCAATCAGTTCCAGTCCCTTGTCTTTCATAATTATGCATTCAACGCTTTCGAATGAGTCGGTTCAAGCAACTCATAAACCCAATATAAAAGTTTCACCCAGGAATTTCAATTGCGCTTACCTCATCTCTGGTTCAGGACCAACCATGCACTCACAACCACTACTTCTCTTCTTGGAGCCGGACACGGTTCGTGCTACGTGGCCAGCCTGAGGGGATGCAGGGATCATTTTTTATTTATGCGCGCCCAAGGTTAAACTTTGAAAAGCACCACTTTCACTTTGATCTTGATCTCAAACTCTTTTGCTCTCTTCTTCAATGCTTTTCTGGTTTCCTGCTCACTGGCGAAATCTTCAATGTGAGAGAAAGAGGGCAGTAGTCAAGTCAATCAAACAAATTAAAGGAACATGGCACTCGCTGGAATTCTGGAGTTACGAATACGAAGGCGGCGACATGGAACTTGTAATAGTTGGATGGACACGGCACGTACCTTCGTTCCGTATCTCAACATGTTGGGCTTTCCGGAGAGCTAGAATTCTAAATTCTAATAAATAACATTCTTTTTCAACAGTATTTGTTTCCATCCAACTGAATCCTATGCTAGCCATTTCCATGCCGTTCAATGCTCTGTTGTAATTACCAAACGGTTGTATACCCAATCCCCCGTCTTCCTCTTTCGAAATACGCTATTCCATGAGCCCCGTAAGGAAAGGGAAGCTCACCTTCGGACCCTCGATTCTCGGCACCATCGGGTCTGCTTTTTCCCAAACATCATCGTTATCTCAGCTCTCGCCATTTCAACCCATATCTAATGTAGCCCACAGCTCGCCCCAAACCCTACCAGCTTTCCAGGCCATCCAATCTCCGTCATTCCACTTTAGCTCATCTCCAACCACCTCGCCCCTATAGCTTATGGGCAAATCCCATTCCCCCTTCGGCGACGGACGAGTATGCGGAAAGATTAAAGAAAGTTGAGTTGAGGATTTTTGAAGAAAACGCAAGGCATTGGCAGTTTTTCCACCAAATTCAGGGATTTTTCCCTTTACCCTGATTCACAACTGCCAAAAGGGTTCAAAGGAATTCGAAAAATACAACGGAAAAGGTTGTCCCATCTCTCATTTTAAAGCCTATTGTGCCCATGTCTGCCCTTTAGAGAAAGACGAAGGGGCTGCCATCCGATTATTCCAGAAGAGTCTTACGGGCCCCGCACTGAAATGGTTTACGTCACTAGATCGTTCTAAGTTGGCGTCGTTTGAGCAATTATCTCAAATGTTCATCAATCAGTACTCCTACAACTTAGATGCCAAACCAAAAAGATCAGATCTCGAGGCTCTAAATCAGAAAGGTGATGAAAGTTTCAGTGCCTACGTAGGCAGGTGGAGGGCTGTCGCTGCCCAAATGCGAAACAAACTCGATGAAGAAGAGCAAATCAACATAGTAACCCAGTTGGCTCATTCTTCGATTGCTGGCTACCCGATGTCATAAACCCATACCACATTCCAAAGAAGCAAATGAAGGCTTGGTTTGAAAGCTGACCTTATTATTATAAAAAGGGAAAAGGGTTTTTTATAGAGGTTGAGTAAGGGGGAGACCAATCCCGTTGTTTGGAAAGGTTATTCCGTCAGCTGATTCACCAGGGTTCATTAGGAATTTTTGAATTGGATCCAAGAAGATAGGATCATCGATCTGTTCTGCCAGTAACTCCAATACTAGCTTATGATCTACTTGTTCTTATCTCCATAGAAAGCGAAGCACTTTCGGACGTCAGCATGTACTAATCGCTCCACCGCACTCCACCCCCACCCCTGTAAGGCTGGAAGGAATTGGCAGAATTTTTTTGTTAGGTCCCAATGAGATGAGGGGGACCGGGTCATGCGACGGATGCAAGCTAGACTTTGAAGCAAAAATCCAAGATTTCATAGAAGAAGAAAAAATCAACGTGGCGGATGAACAGAAAGCTCCTAAGAACCCCAA